AGGTAATCTATTATCCTTATGCATGAAGATAATAAATTCGGTCGTTGTGGTCGGACTCTATTATGGATTTCTGACCACATTCTCCATAGGGCCCTCTTCTCTCTTCCTTCTCCGAGCTCGGGTTATGGAAGAAGGAACCGAGAAGGAGGTATCAGCAACAACTGGTTTTATTACGGGACAGCTCATGATGTTCATATCGATCTATTATGCGCCTCTGCATCTAGCATTGGGTAGACCTCATACAATAACTGTCCTAGTTCTACCGTATCTTTTGTTTCATTTCTTCTGGAACAATCACAAAAACTTTTTTTATTATGGATCTACTACCAGAAATTCAATGCGTAATCTCAGCATTCAATGTGTATTCCTGAATAATCTAATTTTTCAATTATTCAACCATTTCATTTTACCAAGTTCAACGTTAGCCAGATTAGTCAACATTTATATGTTTCGATGCAACAACAAGATGTTATTTGTAACAAGTAGTTTTGTTGGTTGGTTAATTGGTCACATTTTATTCATGAAATGGGTTGGATTGGTATTATTCTGGATACGGCAAAATCATTCTATTCGATCCAATAAGTACCTTGTGTCAGAATTGAGAAATTCTATGGCTCGAATCTTTAGTATTCTCTTATTTATCACCTGTGTCTACTATTTAGGCAGAATGCCGTCGCCTATTGTCACTAAGAAACTGAAAGAAACCTCAGAAATGGAAGAAAGGGGAGAAAGTGAGGAAGAAAGCGATGTAGAAACAACTTCCGAAACGAAGGAGACTAAACAGGAACAAGAGGGATCCGCCGAAGAAGACCCTTCCCTTTGTTCGGAAGAACAGGAAGATCCGGAAAAAATAGATGAAACGGAAGAGATCCGAGTGAATGGAAAGGAAAAAACAAAGGGGGAATTCCACTTTCACTTTAAAGAGACATGCTATAAAGATAGCCCAGTTTACGAAGATTCTTATCTTGATAGGTATCAAGATAATTGGGAATTGGGAAGACTTAAAGAAGAGAAAAATGAAAAGACTTATTTCTGGTTTGAAAAACCTCTTGTGACTTTTCTTTTCGATTATAAACGATGGAATTGTCCATTGCGATATATAAAAAATGATCGGTTTGAAAATGCTGTACGAAATGAAATGTCACAATATTTTTTTTATACATGTCCAAGTAATGGGAAAAAAAAAATATCTTTTACATATCCACCTAGTTTATCGACTTTTTCGGAAATGATAGAACGAAAAATGTCTTTGTACACGACAAAAAAATTATCCCATGGAGACCTGTATAATTATTGGGTTTATACCAATGAACAAAAAAAATAATAAAAATATTGATACATAAAAAAAATATAAAAATAAATAAGACGAGATTCGTCCCCCCCCCATATATCTGATACCTTCACCTATAAGGGAACTTGTAAGGCCAACTCCATTTGTAATTCCATCAATTATATGTCTATCAAAAAACTGAGTTAGCTCGGTTAATTCTCTTATACCCATGGCTAAAACCCTAGTATAAAAAATATCTATGTAACCACGATTATATGACCAATTGTATATAACACTTTTTATTTGATCCAAGATAATTCTCTTAGGGCTCCCTTTTAGAAATGAATTGATTAAGTCCAAATTCTGGAAAAATGAATAAACAGACCCATATAAAATATATGCTATGAATAATCCTAAAATGGCTATACTTACTGAAAAAATTGAATTTGTAAAAAATTCATACCAATTCACAGAATAATTCGAATTTGGATGGAAAAGATTTTGGGATGGGGTTAACCATTTCGATAATATATCAAAATCCATTACTCCTTGATCAAAAGAAATTCCTATTGATCCAACGAACAAAGTGAATAGTACCAATACAAGCAGAGGAAATAGCATAGTATTGTCTGATTCATGAGGATACATGGAAGTATATTTTTTTCCAAAGTAAGTACTAAAGTATCGTATCTTATCATTATCAATGATTTTATATGTATCTTTTGAAAAAAAGTAAACCTTTTTATTCATTGTTGATAAAAGTAAATTTTTATTGACTGTTTTTGGTGCTTCTTTTCCCCATAGAGATATTGAATAGAACAAATTATTTTTAGTGCTACTGTGATTTTGAAAATAAACACGCAAATACCCATCAAAGGTAAGTAAATATACCCGAAACATATAAAATGCGGTTAATCCTATTGTGAAACAAGGTATTATTGCAAAAATTGGTGAATATAACCAAGTATCATTAAGAATTTCATCTTTGGACCAAAAACAAGCAAGAGGTGGAATACCACAAAGAGAAAGTGTACCTAATAAAAAAGTAGTTCTTGTAATTGGAACATATCTTGTTAAACCACCCATAAGAACCATATTCTGACTTTTTTCTGGTGAATATCCAACAATAGGTTCCATTGAATGAATAATAGATCCAGATCCCAAAAACAATAAAGCTTTAGAATAGGCATGAGTGATCAAATGGAATAAAGCCGCTCGATAAGAACCTATACCTAGAGCTAACATAATATAACCTAATTGAGACATTGTAGAATAGGCTAAACTTCTTTTAATGTCTCTTTGAGCAAGAGAAAAAGTAGCTCCTAATAGTACTGTTATTACACCTGTTAAAGAAATTAAATTCATTATATAAGGTATGTCTATGAAAAGAGGAATAAGCCGAGCTACAAGAAAAATTCCTGCTGCTACCATAGTAGCAGCGTGTATAAGGGCCGAGATAGGAGTAGGTCCTTCCATGGCATCAGGTAACCATACGTGGAGGGGGAATTGTGCAGATTTAGCAACTGCACCGACAAATAATAAAGAGGCACACAAAGTAGCAAATAAGGAACTGACCCCATTATTATGGATCAAGTTATTAGCTATTTCGAACAAATCCCGAAATTCCAAACTACCTGTTATCCAATAAAGACCTAAGATTCCTAATAATAAACCAAAATCTCCTACACGATTAGTTACAAAAGCTTTTTGACAAGCACTTGCGGCAATCGGTCGTGTGAACCAAAACCCTATTAATAAATATGAACACATTCCCACTAGTTCCCAAAAAATATGAATTTGTATCAAATTAGAACTAGTAACTAATCCCAACATGGAAGTATTGGAAAAACTCATATAAGCAAAAAATCTCAAATATCCTTGGTCGTGAGACATATAATTGTCACTATAAATAAGAATCATGACTCCAACAGTAGTAATTAGTATTGACATAATAGAAGTAAGTGGATCGATCAAATATCCAAACTCTAAGGAAAAATCAATATCTATGGTCCAAGACCATAGATATTGATAAATAAAACTTCCATTTATTTGTTGAATAGACAGATTGGCCGAAAATCCCATAGCTATACTTAACAGAAAAATACTAGGAAAAACCCATATACGACGAATATTTTTTGTTGCTGTCGGAATAAGTATAAGTCCAAATCCTATTGACATAGTAACTGTAAGTGGAAGAAAAGGTATTATCCATGCATATTGATATGTATGTTCCATAAGAAAACAAACAAATTGAGATTTTTTTTTTTTTATTAATAATTGTTTCCGATTCACCAATTCTTATCTCTTTCGAAAAGAACAATAAACAAAAATAATGAAAAAAACAAATCAAATAAATAATATATATATATATTATTTGTTATTTTATGTTATTTGTTTTTTTATGTTAAATGTTGAAAGTTAAAAAAAAAACTATTATTCACAGAATAAAGTATAGATAATGATTAAAAAAAACGATCTATTCCGAACAATACATGTCTTTCACATACAACGATAAATAAAAATGAGTAACCCTTTTTTGAATGGCAGTTCCAAAAAAACGTATTTCTATGTCAAAAAAACATATTCGTAGGAATATTTGGAAGAAAAAAGGATATTTAACTGCAGTAAAAGCTTTTTCTTTAGCGAAATCGGTTTCTACCGGACATTCAAAAAGTTTTTTTGTGCGACAAACAAATAATAAAGTCTTGGGATAATTGGAATTGACATAGCCCGAAGAACTGAAAATTTTTTAAGATGAACGATTCACATTAATTAATGTATTGAACTACTCAATATTAGTTAGAACTAGCTGCTGTGGTGTGGTATGTAGAATAAGAGTTTTCTGTATATTGGGTTCTTATTAAGAATAGTATTTTTTCCCTATCCATTAACTTTTCACAATAGAAAAATAGGATTAAGATTTTCTATTGTGAATAGTACAATTGTCATAGAAATTTAAACTCTTTTTTTTTGTTATATGCCTAACCTAAAACTTAATTGGTTTGGTAAATGTTACCTTATTTATATTATATACATATACACAATGAAGAGTATTAATACTTAATGATACTAAAGTATCGGAATCGTTAGAAAAATTCCAAATGGATTTAGTGATGAAATTGTAATACATATGAGATCTTAGTTATTTGATTTTTTTTTCATTGAAAAAAAATAAATCTTTTTCATTTATCCGATTTCATCGGATAAATGAAAAACAAATCATCAAAAAAATAGAAAGAAAAAGGACAATTCTTAATTCTATACCTCTACTGAGAGCAAAACTATCGAAATTTCAACTGTATCGGGGGAACTTAGTTTATAGTACGTGAAAGTTGATTGTTAAAACTGAACCTAGGACGATACTAACTAAGGATTATCTAAGGATTTTTTTATTGAAGATTCAAATATGAATTTAAACGAGTCTTTTTTCATCGATTCTAATGTTTCCTAAACTATATTGAATCCTTGATTCTTGACGATTCAACATGAAATGAATATTATTATTTCAAGTAAGTAAGCCGCCATGGTGAAATCGGTAGACACGCTGCTCTTAGGAAGCAGTGCTAGAGCATCTCGGTTCGAGTCCGAGTGGCGGCATCCTATAAAAGAGACACAATGTATCCTATAATGTATTCAATTTCCGATTTCAATTCTGTAATGGGACACCTTTTTTTATGATATTTGTGACTTTAGAACATATATTAACTCATATCTCTTTTTCGATCATTTC